TTACAATGGGGCAAAAGAAGGAATTAATCAAATTCAAAGAAATCCTATAATTCTAATTAATAATTCGTTAGGTCCTTTAGGAATAGCCCTTCAAGTTGCAAATTTTTATTTTTACCGTTTAATAACTCATAATCAGATCTTGATAAATAAAAATTTGCAACTTGACAAATTAAAGGAAACTTTTCAAGTATTAAGATATTATTTAATGGACGAAAACGAGAGAATTTATAAACCTGATCTATGTAGTAACATCGTTTTAAATCCATTCTATTTGAATTGGCATTTTCTCCATCATAATTATTGTGAAAAAACGTTTACAATAATTAGTCTTGGGCAATTTATTTGCAAAAATGTATGTATAGTTCAAACGAAAAATGCACCACACCTAAAATCGGGTCAAGTTCTAACAGTTCAAATGGATTCTGTAGGAATAAGATCGGCTAACCCTTATTTGGCGACTCCAGGAGCAACTGTTCATGGCCATTATGGAGAAATACTTTCTGAAGGAGATATATTAGTTACATTTATATATGAAAAATCGAGATCTGGTGATATAACACAAGGTCTTCCAAAAGTAGAACAGGTATTAGAAGTTCGTTCGATTGATTCAATATCGATGAACCTAGAAAAGAGAGTTGATACTTGGAACGGGCGTATAACAAGAATTCTTGGCATTCCTTGGGGAGTCTTGATTGGTGCTGAGCTAACTATAGCGCAAAGTCGTATTTCTTTGGTTAATAAAATTCAAAAAGTTTATCGATCCCAGGGGGTTCACATCCATAATAGACATATAGAAATTATTGTGCGTCAAATAACATCAAAAGTATTGGTTTCAGAAGATGGAATGTCTAATGTTTTTTCGCCTGGTGAACTAATTGGATTGTTGCGAGCTGAACGAGCTGGGCGTGCCTTAGAAGAGGCGATTTGCTACCGAGTTCTATTATTGGGAATAACAAAAACATCTCTGAATACTCAAAGTTTCATATCTGAAGCAAGTTTTCAAGAAACTGCTAGAGTTTTAGCAAAAGCCGCTCTCCGGAGTCGTATAGATTGGTTGAAAGGTCTGAAAGAGAACGTTGTTTTAGGGGGAATGATACCCGTTGGTACCGGATTCAAAAGAATAATGCACCGTTCAAAGCCAAGGCAATATAACAAGATTACCTTGGAAACAAAAAAAGAATTGATTCGAGGATGAAATGAGAGATATTTTGTTTCACCACAGAGAATTCTTTTTTTTTTGTTTCATTTCAAAGAATTTATGCGATACATCAGAGCAATCTAGGATTTAATAATTCCTAAGATAATGAAATGATTCCTAAAGGCGGATTTATCTGCGTCATTTTATTTTTAAGAAAAGAAAGGTAATAAAGATAATAATAATATTAAATAGAAAAAATGGCCTGATTATGTATCAATAGCCAATCTTCGGTAGAAGAAAAGGTTCCTTCGGAACACTTATTTATTTCTATTTCAGTATACCGGATCTCTTTCTTTCATTTCCATTTTTTTTTGAAATGAAAGAAAAGTGTGGGGATAAATATAAATGACAAAAAGATATTGGAACATAATTTTGGAAGAGATGATGGAAGCAGGAGTTCATTTTGGCCACGGTACTAGAAAATGGAATCCTAAAATGTCACCTTATATATCTGCAAAGCGTAAGGGTATTCATATTACAAATCTTATTAGAACTGCTCGGTTTTTATCAGAAGCTTGTGATTTAGTTTTTGATGGAGCAAGTAGGGGAAAACAATTCTTAATTGTTGGTACCAAAAAAAAAGCAGCGGATTCAGTAGCGCGGGCTGCAATAAGAGCTCGGTGTCATTATGTTAATAAAAAATGGCTCGGCGGTATGTTAACGAATTGGTATACTACAGAAACACGACTTCAAAAATTCAGGGACTTGAGAACGCAACAAAAGACGGGGAGACTCCATTGTTTTCAAAAAAGGGATGCTGCTATATTGAAAAGACAATTAGCTCATTTGGAAACATATCTTGGCGGCATTAAATATATGACGAGGTTACCTGATATTGTAATAATCGTCGATCAACAAGAAGAATATACGGCTCTTCGAGAATGTATAACTTTTGAAATTCCAACAATTTGTTTAATCGATACAAATTGTGACCCGGACCTCGCCGATATTTCGATTCCAGCTAATGATGATGCTATAGCCTCAATTCGATTAATTCTTAACAAATTGGTATTTGCAATTTGTGAAGGTCGTTCTAACTATATACAAAATTCTTGATTAATAATAAGATAAATTATTTTATTTGCTTGGAGGGATTCATAGATTTATGGAATCGGTTACTATACTAGTAATAAATTGCACAAAAAATAAAAATATAAAAAGAACAAATGAAAATTTTATCTGATTAGTCGCGGTATTCAAAATCAAAAATGAAAGTAGACAAATAAAAAAGGAAAGGAGATGTTTGAATTAAAATAATTCCCTTTCAAGTTCTTATTTTTTTAGAGGGCAGGACAATATGAATGTTTTATTATGTTCTATCAACACATTAAAAAGATTATACGATATATCTGCTGTGGAAGTAGGTCAACATTTCTATTGGCAAATAGGGAGTTTCCAAGTGCATGCCCAAGTACTTATTACTTCTTGGGTTGTAATTGCTATCTTATTAGTTTCAGCCATTCTAGTTATTCGAAATCTGCAAACCATTCCCACTTTCGGTCAGAATTTCTTTGAATATGTTCTTGAATTCATTCGAGACGTGAGCAAAACTCAGATTGGAGAAGAATATGGTCCGTGGGTTCCATTTATTGGAACTATGTTTCTATTTATTTTTGTTTCTAATTGGTCAGGGGCTCTTTTGCCTTGGAAAATCATACAATTACCTCATGGGGAGTTAGCTGCACCTACAAATGATATAAATACTACCGTTGCATTAGCTTTACTTACGTCAGTTGCATATTTCTATGCGGGTCTTTCAAAAAAAGGATTAGCTTATTTTAGTAAATATATCCAACCAACTCCAATCCTTTTACCGATTAACATCTTAGAAGATTTCACAAAACCCTTATCGCTTAGTTTTCGACTTTTCGGAAATATATTAGCTGATGAATTAGTAGTTCTTGTTCTTGTTTCTTTAGTACCTTTAGTAGTTCCTATACCTGTCATGTTCCTTGGATTATTTACAAGTGGTATTCAAGCTCTAATTTTTGCTACTTTAGCTGCGGCTTATATAGGTGAATCCATAGAAGGCCATCATTGACTAGTTTTTTCAAAAAAATAGTCTTTTTCGTTTAACTTGCCACACATATACTGTGGCTCAAGATAATCTACTTAGGAAACATCAATAAATATATAGAAAGAAATTTTGAAAATTTGCAAAATTAATAATAATAATAATAAATCAAAAGGGTTATCCTCCCCTAAAAAAAGAAAGATGTAATAAGGTATAAATAAAATAAATATAAAATTTCTAGTAAAATAAAAAGGATTACCTTAAAATTGTAGAAAAAAAAATAGGAAAAATATCTTTTAAATAGATTTTTTCCTATTTTTCCTAAAAAGACTTTTTGTTTTATCAATTTCCATTTTCCTCCAATAAATAATATTTTTTTCTTGTTGTATTTTGTTTTATTTTTTTTATTTCACTTTAACATAATAAATACTATTTCATATTTCTTATTATTAGATTCTTTAATATTATTATATATATATAATTATTAGCATATATTAGATATTAGAAATAAAAAATGAATAGCTAGAATTATGTATGATATTTGCGTTTACGACGTGTGATAAAAAGATACTATATAGAACTAGAAGAGATTCCCGTTTCATTCACATTCAATTCAACGATTGACCAAAAGATAATTCAAAAAAATTACATTTAGATCACTATTTTTCTATGCTTCTATAGCAACAATAATGAAATCTAACGAATTTCTTTAAATTTATTGTATCCATATAGGATAATAAAAGGGGGAAGAGAGGCTTTCAAAAAAAAACAAGATAAAAATAATAGAGTAGGAGTGAGGGGGTTCAAACTGGGTGTATATAATCTAATCATTATAAGACAACTCTTTCTTTGTTTTGGAGGTTTCAAAGAATGATTTTCGAATCCGATTGAATCTAAAACACAAATAGTTGGTTTACAGCATGGAAGAAACCCATGTATATGTGATATTATATATGAACTAACCATATATCTCAAATAACTAATATTTTTTATCTAAAATTACCCTGCTACTACCCTAAATTTCTTTAGGGATTAAAAAAAACAAAGCCCTTCCCTTATCATCTCTAATTATGAATTGAATATTCAATGACTAAAGAAATTCAAAAAAAAAACGTAGGTAGAATAGAAACAAAAAAAGAAGTCTCGAAGGAATTCGTATAGTTCAATAACTATTATTATTTCAATTAGGAATTCTTCTTAATTACTTTAACTGAATAAATCTTGGTAATTGAATAATTAAGTCATAATTTATTGGTTTATTATATCATTAACTATTTCTTTCTTTTTTATTTAGGTTAGGAGGAACTTATCATGAATCCAATTATTTCTGCTGCTTCCGTTATTGCTGCTGGGTTGGCCGTAGGACTTGCTTCTATTGGACCTGGGGTTGGTCAAGGCACTGCTGCAGGGCAAGCTGTAGAAGGGATTGCACGACAACCAGAGGCAGAGGGAAAAATACGGGGTACTTTATTGCTTAGTTTGGCTTTTATGGAAGCTTTAACAATTTATGGGCTGGTTGTAGCATTAGCGCTTTTATTTGCTAATCCTTTTGTTTAATCTAAAAAACAAAAAAAAAATAGAAAAATAAAAATACATATCCTTTTTCTGTGGACTTGCTTTGCTGGTCTTGCTTTTTCGAATTCTATTACAATTTCACTCCTACAATTACTTATTTATTGGGACAAGAACACAGGAGAAGGACTAATTGAAGGGTGAAGAATTCACATATTGATTCGCCTTCTTTCTTCTCTTTTTTAGTCCAATGATCCCCTCCTTTTTTTTATTTGA